GCTATAAAACAAGCTCGTATTTTATCTTTGTTACCTTTTCTCAATAATGAGAAACAATTTGAAAGAACCGAGTCGACCGCTAGAACTACTGGTCTTAGAACCAGAAATAAATAGGCTTATTCTTTGTTCACTTGAATTAGAATTCCAATCAGAACTCAAACACGGATTGTTGTTTTGTTCGACAAATCCGGGAATCCAGATTTGATTATCGTGTCGTAAGAAAAAAAAACGAATCGGAAAAGAAAAAATATTTTTTTTTTATTAAATGTGTTCATTCATTTTGACTACTTTAGCATATTTTCTCATAGTAATTTCGACTCTACCTTCCCGGAGTTCATTCTCCGGGGAACTCCGTTTAAATTATTCCGGTGGATTCTTTCCAATCTACTTCTTTTATGATCTCGTTGGAAATCATATAAAGACAATTCCTATTTGATATAGCTATTTGTGCAAGTATTTTACGATTAAGAAGCAACTGTCTCTTGTATAGATCATGTATTAATTTACTATAACTATAAGATACTCCCTTTTCGCGAATTACTGCGTTTATCCGAGTGATCCACAAACGACGAAAATTTCTCTTTTGCTTATCCCTATCCCGATGAGCCGAAACCAAAGCTCTTATTTTCTGTTGAGTAATAGTTCGAGTAAGTCTTGAATGAGCCCCTCGAAAGCTTGATGCAAATAAACGAATTTTTGTTCTACGTCTCCGAGCTATATATCCGCGTTTAATTCTGGTCATTGAATAAATGAAACTTTGACGAATAACTAATTGATTTCCTTTCTTTCAGTTATTCTTTTCCCCTTTCCTGGTCTATTAATAACCAAACGGATTTTTCCAATGTATAAAAAAAAATTCCAATGGCTTTGGCTACTATAACCTTCCCGACCACAATTTTTTTTTTTTTAGGTATTTCACTGCGAAATACGAAAGAAATAAGAAATTTTATTCTTCTAAGTGTGAAAAATATAGTAAAAAGAAATATAAATTAAATGGATAACGAAATAGTGGGTTCCGTCGTTTCTATGGTTACTTCTTAAACGGTGAGGTCTTCTCTATACACCGGAGCCTTTACTTCATTTAATCAATGTTATTGGTAACTTGTATAGTTCACACCACACTCTTTGGCTCTACCCATGAATTATGCAGTAATAGGTCTTTCACAATGAGATCCACCTATACAGTAACGGTATTTAATTAGAAAAGTTAGCTGGGTAGCTGACCCTCTTAGTCCGTTCTTGACAGAGTGGGAGCTTCATTTTTATGTTTTTGAAATTGAAATAAGATTTCCTCCGCTTAATAGATAACCATTTGCTACCAATGGAGAATTGCTTCTCATCTTAAATTCAGGTGATTGGATTTGCACCAATGGAAACCATAAACTTCATACACAATAGAGGGATCGATTTGCTTATTTTTAGATAGTGAATGGGGTTCTTTCTTCCATTCTATCCTATTTACTGGTACTGATCATTGATACTGGAAAGCGGTTTTCTTGCTTTTTTTTGTGCCAGCTCATGATCTAAACGAGTCGCACATACACCCTAGTACATGTTCCTCGACGCTGAGGACATCCCCGAAGAGCGGGGGATTTCGTGACATTTCGAATTGGCTGTCTTGTATTTCTAATAAGTTGTTTAATAGTTGGCATGTTGAATCATATACATAATGGGCTGGTTTAGATTGATCCTAACCGGATGATTATGAATTATTTCTATTTAATAGAATATTCAACTCGTAGATAAAATCTCAAATCACGGATTTTTAGAAAATCCATCTTATTTTCATTCAACTGCTACAAGATCAACAATTCCATAAGCTTGGGCTTCTGTTGCTGACATAAAAACATCTCTTTCCATGTCTTCAGATACAACCCATAAGGGTTTGCCCGTTCTTTGTACATAAACCCTTGTGAGGGTTTCGCGTAGTTTCAGCAGTTCTTCCGCTTCCAGGATAAATTCTCCCGTTTGTGCCTCATAAAAAGAACTAGCAGGTTGATGGATCATTACCCTGATGATATAACAGTTCTCTATCTCGCGTGATGAAACGAAGAGAAAAGAAAGAAAGATAAAGAATAATAGGAAAAAAAAAGATAGAATAGAATTGAACAACCGTACGGGCATTATCTTTTGTGCATTGCATACGGCTCTACAATAAAATTGACCCTTACCTTCCATTGAAGAAAGAGAAAAATAGAATCTATCAGACACAGATGGATAAATGATCAAATTGCCACCCTTCCTTTCAGAGGAGTTCAAAAATACTATGATGGCTCCGTTGCTTTCTATTTTTAAATTGATTCTTTTTTTGTCTTTGATTCAGCAATCCCAAAGTTTCTTTTTGATCCAATCAAATAAGGAAAAATCTTGTTTTTTTTTTCGCCCTCTTTTTTTATAACATAAATATTGTTAAGAGCCCTTCGGTGTGAAAACAAAAAAGTTTGTGACGCTGAACTGGACTCCCGATAGATAAGAGAAATCGGAAATACCTTTTATCTCATACTACTCTCTCGATACATAATCGAATCTTTTGAAAAAAAAACAAGACAAAAATTTTGCATATCGAATTCGAAGTGCCATGCTATTATTACTTAATATTCATATGGCGAAGGCATAGTCTTCTTTTTTCTCTCAAATAAAAAAAACCTCATTGGCGCCAAGCGTGAGGGAATGCTAGACGTTTGGTAATTTCTCCTCCAACCAAGATAAAAGATGCCATTGATGCGGCTAATCCCATGCATATTGTATGGACATCTGGTCGCACAAATTGCATAGTATCGTAAATAGCTACTCCAGGTATTACCCATCCGCCAGGAGAGTTTATAAACAAATACAGATCTTTGGTATCATCCTCGATACTGAGATATACCATAAGACCAATAAGTTGATTCGAGATCTCGCTATCAACTTCTTGGCCTAAAAAAAGTAATCTTTCTCGATAAAGTCGGTTGATTAGGGTAAAATTGTATCCCTTAGGAACCGTACATGCACCTTTTGACGCATACGGTTCAAAAAATAATTGCGAAAAAAAAGAATCAATGTATAGATTAAAGTCCTCTTTCTTTGTTCCTATTCTTTTTTCATAGCAGGTTTTTTCTGACTTCTAATGAAAGGACTTTTTCTTCGATTTTTCAATAAAGACGAATTTGAACTTCTTTCTTCCTTATAATAGAAAAAAAGTCACTAAACTTATCGAATTAACTTCTCATTGATGTATTGTTTCATCGAGATTCAATCCAAATCACGATGGTATTTTCTTGTTCCTGAATGGGTCTCTTTCATCTTTTTAGGTTTATGCTCTACTCCGGGTAAAGATCCGCCCGATTTTGATTTGCACATATAGGACAAATCTTCCCATTACCATTTCTTTTTGTTATGACTTTCTTTTTTTTTTTTTTTTTTTCAATTCATTTCATACCTTTCACCAAGTATTTAGTTTGAGATTCCCTCGCTTGACAAATAGGATCTCTTTACAAATACCAAACAGGAATCATTTATGATACAAGTAGTAATCATAGATATATTACCAATTGGGTTTTTTCTAAACGGAGCCTGGATACTTCATTTTTGAGTCCAACCAAGCCAACCATAAATTATTCTAATTGATAATAGTAATGTGAATCCCCCCAAACAATGGATCTAATTGCGCTTCACGCTCCAAATTTTTGATGATTCAATTTATCTTTCTTGGGCGAAACAGAGGATATCTCGATCGGGGGAGAGAACGGGGAAATCCCATATGACCCAATATATCTGACAAGTCGCACTATACGTCAACCCAAGATGCATCTTCCTCTCCAGGACTTCGGAAAGGTACTTTTGGAACACCAATAGGCATTAATTGAAAGAAAAAAGAACTAAGTACTATATTTTACTTTGATGTGGAAACGTAACAACATTATTTTATTGTCTTTATAATATTGGTTTTATCGTATTTATTTTATCCATAGATTAGAAAAATTCATAAAGAAAGACAAAAGAAGAAATAAAGGAAAATTTTGACGAATAGGGCCTTCTAATGAGGAATAAGGAAGGACACATTTACTGATAGAAAATGGTATCAACCACCCATTGCGTATTGGTACTTATCGGGTATAGAATAAATCTGCTTCTCTTTGTTCCTACGAATAGAATTGTTTCATTATTACCAATAGAATAGAACAAATAGTAACCCTTGTTCAGTGGATTATTTCAGAACAAGGAGAGTCCATAGAATAGTCATAGTATAGCTTTTCCAATGCAATAAAGTTACGTAGTGTCTATTTATCTTTGATAAAGAGGTATTTTCCATGGGTTTACCTTGGTATCGTGTTCATACCGTTGTATTGAATGATCCCGGTCGGTTGCTTTCCGTTCATATAATGCATACAGCTCTGGTTGCTGGTTGGGCAGGTTCGATGGCTCTGTATGAATTAGCAGTTTTTGATCCTTCTGACCCTGTTCTTGATCCAATGTGGAGACAGGGTATGTTTGTTATACCTTTCATGACTCGTTTAGGAATAACCAATTCATGGGGAGGTTGGAGTATCACAGGAGGGACTGTAACGAATCCGGGGATTTGGAGTTACGAAGGTGTAGCTGGGGCACATATTGTGTTTTCGGGCTTATGCTTTTTGGCAGCTATCTGGCATTGGGTCTATTGGGATCTAGAAATATTTTGTGATGAACGTACAGGAAAACCTTCTTTGGATTTGCCCAAGATCTTTGGAATTCATTTATTTCTCTCAGGGGTGGCTTGCTTTGGTTTTGGTGCATTTCATGTAACAGGCTTGTATGGTCCTGGAATATGGGTGTCCGATCCTTATGGACTAACGGGAAAAGTACAACCTGTAAATCCGGCGTGGGGCGTGGAAGGTTTTGATCCTTTTGTTCCGGGAGGAATAGCTTCTCATCATATTGCAGCAGGGACATTGGGCATATTAGCGGGTCTATTCCATCTTAGCGTCCGCCCGCCACAACGTCTATACAAAGGATTACGTATGGGAAATATTGAAACCGTA